CCAACCAATTCCCAAAAAAAATAAATTTGTATCAAATTTGAACTAGTAACTAATCCTAACATTGAAGTATTAGAAAAACTCATATAAGCAAAAAACCTCAAATATCCCCGATCATGAGCCATATAATTATCACTATAAATCAGAACCATAATTCCAACAGTAGTGATTAATATTAACATAAGAGAAGTAAGGGGATCAATTAAATAGCCAAATTCTAAAGAAAAATCATTATTGATGGTCCAAGACCATCCATATAGATAGATAGAACTATTATTTATTTGTTGAATAAATATATGAGCTGAAAAAACCATAACTATACTTAACAGTAAAACACTAGGAAAAACCCACATACGACGAAGGTTTTTTATTGCCGTCGGAAAAAGTAGAAGTCCTACTCCTACTAACAAAGGGGTTGGAAGGGGAATGAAAGGTATGATCCATGAGTATTGATATGTATATTCCATAAAAAAAAATTTTCTCTTAATTAATTGTTTCTGATTCATCGGCTCTTATTTCTTTTGAAAGGGGTCGGTTAATAAATAATAAAAAGTTAAGACATACAAACCTTAAATAGAATTTTCTGGCTTTAATTAAATTATTCTGATTCAACTACCTCAAATAGTTTATTTCAAAACACGAGGTTAGAATTGGTGAAATGATATGGCCGAGGTACTCGTGAAAAAAAAAAACCAAAGTACTTTGGTTTAATTATTAAGTCAAATCATATGAAGATACAAAAAATGAAAAAATGGAATTCCTAAAATAGTTTTTATTTTTATAAAATAATCTATCCTGTCTCATTCCAATTTTTAAATGAAAATTAGATGTATTCTTTTCTCGAACTTGATCAATTCAATTAATAGAAAAATAATTTTTTTTTTTTTAATTTTGATTCTTTTTAAAGAATAACATAAAATTTATGTTTCTGGTAATATTTTATGCGATTTTTCTATATCCATATTTTTATCAAGGGAATACAATCTAGAAAAAAATAGATAGATAATTAGAATTATATAGTAAAGAGCAATTGGGTTGGAACAATAGATGTCTTTGACATCCAACTATAGCAATAAATAACCTATTAGAATTCTTTAATGGCAGTTCCAAAAAAACGCACCTCTATATCAAAAAAACGAATTCGTAAAAATATTTGGAAAAGGAAGGGGTATTGGGTAGCATTGAAAGCTTTTTCGTTAGCGAAATCTCTTTCTACGAGAAGTTCAAAAAGTTTTTTTTGTGCGACAAATAAATAATCAAAGGTTGGAAAAATCGGAATTGGTCCGGCTCGAAAAAGAGTCTAGTTTAGTTTGTTTTTCATTTGAAGTTTTTTATAATGTTTATAATGTATTTTTTTTTATAAGTTAGAAAAATAGGATAATTTATCAAATTGATAATAAAAATAAGAATTTATTTCGATTATGCCTTTCTAATAAAATAATAATAATAGAAATAAAAGGAATAATTTCGATTCTTTAATGTTTTGATCCGATCAATATTAATATAATAAGAAATTGAAATTCTTTTTCTCTTTATAGTAGATATAATAGAATCAAAAAAGTTTTATCTACTGAATTCGAAAATCGGTTTTTTTGTTTGAAAAAAGAATAAACGCAAGGTTTCGCCTTTCTTTTTAGTATGTTTGATCATTTCCAGGATGGGGATTTTTTTTTCCCCATCGATTTTTTAGAATTCGATAATAACAAAAAGAACAAAGTTTTGTCTTTGTTATTTCTATTATTTTACACTATATATTAGAATATATTTCGAATACTAGAGAATAGAATATAGAAGAGCGGGTAGAATATTTTTGGTAAAAATTAATGGATTATTGAAACTAATTGATTAAGTTTAAAATGTGTTTTATCATTTTCTAAACCATTATTTAGTATTTCTCTAAATTCATATCACCATATATCCCTAACTTTTCATCCAATTAATAACCTCGTTACCTTTTTTCGGTGATTATACAAAGAACATGCTGGTTTTAAGGAATTTTTTTTGATCTTATGTTTCGATTGGAGGATCAATCAAGATATATCTTAATTTATCAAATTAAAATATTTTGTTGAATTTGTTGAAATAAGGTAATGAACGGTACAATTATGATATAAATCGAAAATTATTATTCTATGATATGCTTGTATGTTTGGCCCAATACCTAACAATATTTAATTGATTTGCTAAAAATCTTAAAGCAAATTCTCTACACAATTAAAACCCCGACGATTAATGTAAAGCTATGCAAATATTTACATAAATCTATTGAGTGTATCGCTAAAATTGTGATATAAAAAACCCTTTTTTCTTCAGGGATCCTTTTTTTTTCGATTCATAAAATCAGATAAATTAAATGAGAAATGAATCGTTAAAAAATGCCAATTAGAAATAACTTTTTTGAATTTTATCTCTGGATTGAAGTCAGAACTATCTAGGTACAACAGTTCCATTTTAGTAGAGCATAAACAAAAAAATTAGGAAACCCCCGGTGTTAAGTTAAATAAAATCGACATCCTAATAAAAAATTGAATTGTATAATTATAATAAATTAAATGATAAAAAGAAGGATTATTACTGAAATTGGTCCATTCAAATCCTTAATTTTTAAACAAGTTTTTATTCATCAATTAAAAAGTTTCCTACTCGACGATTGAATAAAAAAGGGTTAGTATGGTTTCGAGCAAGCCGCTATGGTGAAATCGGTAGACACGCTGCTCTTAGGAAGCAGTGCTAGAGCATCTCGGTTCGAGTCCGAGTGGCGGCATGGCATTTTCTAAACTAAAGGAGTAAGTCCTATTAAAACGAAATCCTATAATGAATCCAATTTCAATTCCTATAATTGTAATTGAAAGACCTTCCTTGTTTTTAATTTTTAAATTCAAATTTTATGATATTTTCAACTTTAGAGCATATATTAACTCATATATCCTTTTCGGTCGTTTCAATTGTAATTACAGTGCATTTAATAACTTTATTAGTCGATGAAATCGTAGGGCTATCTGATTCGTCCGAAAAAGGCATGCTAGCTACTTTTTTCTGTATAACAGGATTATTATTTACCCGTTGGATTTATTTGGGACATTTACCATTAAGTGATTTATATGAATCATTAATCTTTCTTTCATGGAGTTTCTCCATTATTCATCTGGTTCCCTACTTTAATAAAAAAAAAAACCGTTTCAATTTAAACGCAATAACCGCCCCAAGTGCTATTTTTACCCAAGGTTTTGCTACTTCGGGTCTTTTAACCGAAACGCATCAATCTGCAATATTAGTCCCTGCTCTTCAATCCCATTGGTTAATGATGCACGTAAGTATGATGGTCTTAGGCTATGCGGCCCTTTTGTGCGGATCATTATTATCACTAGCTCTTCTAGTCATTACATTTCGAAAATTCATAAAGATTTTTAGTATTAGTAAAAGCAAGAACTTCATAAATGAACCATTTTCCTTCGGAAAGATTCAATACGCGAGTGAAAGAACCTGTGTTTTACGAAAGACTTCGTTTCGTTCTTCTAGTAATTATTACAGATCTCAATTAATTCAACAATTAGATCTTTGGAGTTATCGTATTATTAGCCTAGGGTTTATTTTTTTAACCATAGGTATTCTTTCGGGAGCGGTGTGGGCTAATGAAGCATGGGGGTCATATTGGAATTGGGATCCCAAAGAGACTTGGGCTTTTATTACTTGGACCATATTTGCGATTTATTTACATACTCGAAAAGTTTTTGAAAGTCTAAATTCCGCAATTGTGGCCTCGATGGGCTTTCTCATAATTTGGATATGCTATTTTGGAGTTAATCTATTAGGAATAGGGTTCCACAGTTATGGTTCATTTCCATTAACATCTAATTGAATTGAAGAACGGACTTGACGAATACAAACATAGGACAACGTAAGCATATATATATAAGAAAACTTCGTGTAAGCTATTGAGAATCCCCTGAATCACTTCATTTTCATTACTTGATTCAAATTCAAAGGATTCTCAACGGCTTACATTTCTAGTTAAAATAGAATTCCAATTCATTTTTTTATTTTACTTGAACTTAAGAAAAGAAAAGTTTTTTTTTTTTTTTTTTCATTTTACAACGACCAATTTTCAAAATCATAGGATTTCTTTTTGATGTTTTGATTTCTTAAGGAAAACTATCGCTAAAAAAATTAGATAGAATAGCTTCAACCTTCTCAACTGATAGTGAGAAAACGAAATCCGGATAAATACCAATAGCTATTACAGGTAGAAGTATAGAGATTGAAACAAATAACTCTCGTGGCCCAGAATCAAAAAAATAAGAATTGGGGGCATTAAAAAGCTTGTATCCATAGAACATCTGGCGTAACATAGATAACGAATAAATAGGAGTTAATATCATTCCAATTGCCATTACAAAAGTAATTACTATTTTTGTCATTAAAAGAAATTTTTGGCTAGTAAGGATTCCAAAAAATACTATCAATTCTGCAACAAAACCGCTCATACCCGGTAATGCAAGAGAAGCCATCGACAAGATACTGAAAGTCGTGAATATTTTTGGAATTGCAATAGCCATTCCGCCCATTTCGTCGAGATAAACAAGACGTATTCTATCATAACTCGTTCCTGCCAAGAAAAAAAGCGCAGCGCCAATAAATCCATGAGAGATTATTTGTAAAATGGCCCCGTTGAGTCCTGTATCGCTTATAGAACCAATTCCAATAATTATGAAACCCATATGAGATACGGAGGAATAAGCTATTCTTTTTTTTAAATTACGTTGCCCTGGAGACGTTGAAGCTGCATAGATTATTTGAATTGTGCCTACTATGATCAACCAGGGAGAAAATATAGAATGAGCGTGAGGGAATAATTCCATATTTATCCGAACCAATCCATACGCTCCCATTTTTAATAAGATTCCGGCTAGAAGCATACAAGTACTGTAATGTGCCTCTCCGTGGGTGTCTGGTAACCATGTATGTAAGGGTATAATCGGTGATTTGACAGCAAAAGCAATAAAAAATCCAATATAAAATAAAATTTCCAGCGCTACAGGATACGATTGATTAGCTGATGTTTCAAAATTGAATGTTGGTTCATTAGAACCATATAAACCAATACCTAGAACTCCGATTAATAAAAAAACAGAACTTCCTGCGGTGTACAAAATAAATTTTGTAGCTGAATACAAACGTTTCTTTCCTCCCCACATGGATAGAAGTAGGTAAACTGGAATTAATTCTAACTCCCACATGATGAAAAAAAGTAAAAGGTCTTGAGAAGAAAATGGTCCTATTTGACCGCTATACATTGCTAACATCAGGAAATGGAATAATCGGGAATCGCGAGTAACTGGCCGAGCCGCTAAAGTAGCTAAAGTAGTGATAAATCCTGTCAGTAAAATAGGTCCAATAGAAATTCCATCTATTCCCAACCTCCAGTAAAAAGAAAAAAAATGGATCCATTTATAATTCTCTGTCAGTTGGATTAATGGATCGTCCAATTGGAAATGATAACCAAATGTATAGGTTGTTAGAAGTAGTTCTATTATGCAGATACAAATAGTATACCACCTAATTACTTTATTTCCTCTATGAGGGAGAAAGAAAATTAAGGAACCCACGGATATTGGCAAAACTACAACTATCGTTAACCAAGGAAAATAATTCGTGGTAAAAACAAGATACACTTGGACCAGAAAAACCCGTGCTCAAAAATCAAAATATAGTATTTTGTATTTTGAGCGCGGGTTTTTGTCGGTAAAAGTAAAAAAAATCAAATATATTCAAGTAGGGTTTTCTGGAACGTATTAATAAGCTAGCCCCATACTTCGAGTTGTTTCATGCCATAAATAAACTCGAACACTCAAGAAATCCGTTGGACAGGCGGATTCACATCTCTTACAACCGACACAGTCCTCTGTTCTTGGAGCAGAAGCAATTTGCTTAGCTTTACACCCGTCCCAAGGTATCATTTCTAATACGTCCGTGGGGCAGGCTCGGACACATTGAGTACACCCTATACACGTATCATAAATCTTTACTGAATGTGACATTGGATCTATAAATTTTTTGAATATCATAAATTTTCGATCTGGTAAACTTAGAAATGAATCGTATATTTAGACACCAGATGAATCAATGATTTACCAGAACCTTTTTAATCAATCTACTTCTGGACTGACTCGTGGAAGGGAGCCAAGATACTTTGATTTTTTCCATTTTCGCAAGCATGATGATACATTATGTATAATAATGTATAATACATGCTAATTCGAGTTTATGAATATTCTCATTTCTTTGATGAATACTATTTATTCAACAAATTCGATTGATTAATACGAGTTGATTTTCTGTTACGATAAATTGACGAAACAATAGCTGGTCCAATAGCTGCTTCAGCGGCTGCAATAGCTATAACAAAAATGGAAAAAATATTTCCTTTTAATTGACGACTATCAAAAAAATCAGAAAATGTTACAAAATTTATATTAACTGCATTCAGTATAAGTTCAAGACACATAAGAGCTCTAACCATATTTCGGCTTGTGATCAATCCATAGATACCAATAGAAAATAAGTAGGCACTCAAAACAAGTACATGTTCGAGCATCATTGACCAACTCCTTATCAATTCAATTTTGATTCGTTTCAATATAATAGGAACAACAATTCAACGGGTTCAATTGACTAGAATATAAAAAGTACGGAACATAGAAATATATCGGTAATACATCGAATAGAAGAATTTCTATTTTATACATCAAAATTTTTTAATTATATATTGAAGAGAAACGGATGTGATAGCATAGAATGAAGTTTCAGTTGGATTGCCGTTGCTAATTCTATAGATTGATTTATTACTGGCGCGCCACAGCAATTGCACCGATCAAAGCGGCTAAAAGAATTATTGAAATGAATTCAAATGGAAGAAAAAAATCTGTTGATAAATGAATTCCAATTTGTTGACTATTACTTATCAAATCTTGCTCTATAATCTGGTTTGACCTTGTAGTCCAAATAATCCCGTACCATGACGTATCTGTAATAGTAGTCATTAGGAAAACAAAAAGACTTGTACAAACCAGCAAAGTAACCCCACTCCCAACGGTCCAAAGATGCAAATCTTTGTAATATTCTGAACCATTCATGAACATCACAGCAAATAGGATTAAAACATTTATAGCTCCCACGTAAATAAGGAGTTGTGCAGTAGCTACAAAATAAGAGTTTAATAGAATATAGAATAAGGATATACAAACAAGAACCAGCCCCAATGAAAAGGCGGAATAAATTGGGTTGGGAAGTAATACTACTCCTATACCTCCTAATATAAGACCCGATCCTAGAAAGACTAAAAGAAAATCGTGTATTGGTCCGGGCAAATCCATTATATGTAAAAAGAGATAAACAAATCGAAATGTTTTTCATGACCTTATTGAGACCCGACCAGAAAAAATTATTTATGATTTATAATCAATTCCTAATTGAATTAAATCCTAAGGCTAGGGGATGTGAATTAATGTGGGTACAAGTATTGGACTAATGGGATTCTTTATCTGAAAGAGTAGTTCGAATACGAAACTGTATTTCGAAATAATTCTCTAATCTATGGATAGTAATTAATTAATTTTCAATCCAAATTAAGACGGGATTCTTACCAACCAACGAATATTTGGGATTTATAAGTATTGACCAAACAAAACGAAAGAAATCTCATTCCTTTAGATCAAAAAGTAACTATTCGAAATTTTTCTTTAATAAAGGGATTTACTTATTTTTTATTTGAGGCGAATTCAAAATTGTTCGAATTGTATAATCGTCAATTACTGACATTGGTAAACGGCCCAAAGCAATTTGATTATAATTTAATTCGTGACGATCATAAGTAGAAAGTTCATATTCTTCAGTCATTGATAAACAATTTGTTGGACAATACTCAACGCAGTTACCACAAAATATACAGATTCCGAAATCGATACTGTAATTAAGCAATCGTTTCTTGCGAAGATCAGTTTCCAATTTCCAATCAACGACGGGTAGATCTATAGGACATACACGAACGCATACTTCACAAGCAATACATTTATCAAATTCAAAATGGATTCGACCACGGAAACGCTCCGCGGTGATTAGTTTTTCATAAGGATATTGAATAGTGACAGGTAAACGATTTGCGTGGGATAAGGTAATCATGAAACTTTGACCAATGTACCTTGCAGCTCGTACCGTTTGTTGACCATAATTCATGAACCCAGTTACCATAGGGAACATATCGTGAATATATATATGAATATTTTTATGTTTGTTTATTTCTCTTGTTTGAGCCAAGTTGTGAATATAGAATATTTCCTTACAGTGAAAAGAGTTGGAAAGAAGTTGTTAATAATAGATTCCCGAGAGAAATAGGTAAAAGAAATTTCCATCCAAGATTCAACAGTTGGTCCATTCTTAGCCTAGGTAAAGTCCATCTTGTTGTGATAGGAATGAATAAGAACAAATAAGTTTTAGCTAATGTAATAAAGATACCGATTGTCGCTCCAAAAACTCCATAGCGTTTATTTATTTCAAAATCAAAAAGTTCCGAACCAAATATATTTGGAATAGAGATATTCCAACCCCCCAAGTAAAGAACTGTTACAAATAATGAAGAAACTAATAGGTTTAGATAGGAAGCAACGTAAAATAAACCAAATTTGATACCCGAGTATTCGGTTTGATAACCTGCTACTAATTCTTCTTCCGCTTCTGGTAAATCAAAAGGTAATCTCTCACATTCTGCTAGGGAAGAAATTAGAAAAATGATAAACCCTATAGGTTGACGCCACAAATTCCATCCCCCCAAACCATATTTTGATTGCGCCTCAACTATATCAACTGTACTTGAACTATTAGATAATCATAGTCGGTGATACCACCACTGGTCCCATCGCTATTACAGAACCGTACATGAGATTTTCACCTCATACGGCTCCTTGAGGGCCTTAAATAAATCTAAGGACCGGGTCGTTTTATCTTGATATGTTTATTTATAAGATCGATAAGATCAAACGTACGGTCCCGAATTAGACCAATTGAATTCTGTCTGTATTGAATTAATATTTAATGAAATAAATAATAAAAAAATTAATAAAAAAAGCACTTCTGAATTGATCTCCTCCTTTCTTTAATAATTTCCATAATTATTTCAATTTTTCTTCGGTGAGTAATAACTTAATTCTTCAATAAAATACTCTTTGTAAAGATATCAATAACCCGCCGTTTTCACTTAAAAAAAAAAATTATACATTAATTCATGAATTATGACACGAATTGTGTCGATATGAATATTGATATAGGAAATAAAAGGAAAGAAAGAATAAAAAAGATCTTTTTTATTCTTTTTCTATTGTATTCCTTTTTTTTTTTGTTCCTATTCTTCTTTCTATTTCTGAAAAAAAAAAAAGAGGGGCTTACAAAATCAAATAAAGGATTATTTCGTTCCCAATAGTAATTTATTTAATCAGTGGATAGGAGCATACTCTGAATCGGAATTGTGGGAAGTACTGCCTGATCATTTCTACTAACTTAAAGCCCCAATTAGTATTCTTTGCTTTGTATATTATAAAGGAATGTCCTTTTGGATAATTTACACAATATCCATTACTAATCCTTTGCGTATCTTGGTGTTTCTAACCATCCACTCGATTTTGTTCAATCGCCCGTTATGTTATGGTAATACATGTATGAAAAGACATACAAACGATATTGAAAACTCAATACGGTTGATCCTTTGAGCCCGTTTCAAGTCAGGATGACTAATTAACCAATCTTGGGGTAAACGGTATCTTCTGTTTATGTTTATTCCCGCTCAACTCTTTAACTCTTATACATAGAAAATGAGACTTAATCTTTTTACTGCGAATTTTTATATAAGCCGTTTTATTTCACTCATCTAACTATCTGATTTAGTTCATCAATCCGAATAATGAATAAAAAAATGAAGATATCTACTCAATTCATTCAGCCCCGTTCCTCGAAAGAAAAGAATAGAGACGAATTTATGTTTCAACGAATCACACGTAGAGATATTGATAACACACATAAAGTTAATGGTATTTCATAACTAATCGATTGAGCAGCGGCTCGTAGACCACCTAAAAAGGAATATTTATTATTTGACCCGTATCCTGACATAAGAAGTCCAATGGGAGCAATACTTGAAATGGCAATCCATAAAAAAACACCCATATTGAGATCTGCTAAAACAAGGCGATAGCCAAAAGGCACTACTGAATAACTTAGTAAAATTGATATGACTGCTATGGATGGTCCGATACTGAATAAACGAGTTTCTCCTCTAGATGGAAGAAGATTTTCTTTGAAAAGAAGTTTTACCCCATCTGCTATAGCTTGAAGAACTCCCAAAGGACCGGCGTATTCAGGTCCAATACGTTGTTGTAGCCCCGCGGATATTTCTCTTTCTAACCATACAATTACCAATACACCTATCGTGATGCCCAATACCGGAGTAAAAATAGGAATAAGGAACCATATAATTCCATAGACTTCTTTTAAAAATTCAAATCTAGAAAAAGAATTGATATCTTGTACTTCTGTTGTATCAATTATCATTTCAACGATCAACTTCTCCCATAATGATATCTATGCTACCTAGTATCGTCATAATATCAGCCAATTTCATTCTTTTAACTAACTGAGGAAGAATTTGCAAATTGATAAAACCTGGTGGGCGAATTTTCCATCTCCAAGGAAAACCGCTCCGATCCCCTATCAGAAAAATTCCCAATTCTCCTTTTGGAGCTTCGACTCTCCCATAGAGTTCTAGTTTCGGCAATTCAAACGTAGGAGAAGGTTTTTTACTAATAAACCGATATTCAAAATCATTCCATTGGGGATTCCTTTCTCTATCAAAGTATCGGATTTCTAAATTCTCATATGGCCCCCCCGGAATTCCTTCCAGAGCCTGTTGAATAATTTTTATGGATTCCGTCATTTCACCAATTCGGACTAGATAACGAGCTAATGAATCCCCTTCTTTTTGCCACTGTACTTCCCAATCAAATTCGTCGTAACACTCATAATGATCAACTTTACGAAGATCCCATTGTATTCCGGAAGCTCGCAACATCGGTCCTGATAAACCCCAATTTATTACTTCCTCCGTACCAATAATGCCGACTCCTTCAACTCGTTCTAAAAAAATAGGATTTCGTGTAATAAGTTTTTGATATTCCGAAATTCCTGTTAAAAAATAATCGCAAAAATCCAAACATTTATCTATCCAGCCATGAGGTAGATCAGCCGCTACTCCTCCGATACGAAAATAATTATGCATCATTCTCATACCGGTGGCAGCTTCGAATAGATCATATATTAATTCTCTTTCTCGGAAAATATAAAAGAAGGGCGTCTGTGCCCCAATATCTGCCATAAAAGGACCGAGCCATAACAGATGAGAAGCTATACGACTCAACTCCAACATAATTATTCTGATATAGCTGGCTCTTTTAGGTACTTGAATATTTCCCAACTGTTCCGGTCCGTTTACGGTTATTGCTTCTGTGAACATAGTAGCTAAATAATCCCAACGTGTTACATAAGGCAGATATTGTATAATTGTTCGGTTTTCCGCAATTTTTTCCATCCCTCGATGTAAATAGCCCAATATTGGTTCACAGTCAACAACATCTTCACCATCTAGAGTAACGATGAGTCGAAGAACACCATGCATTGATGGGTGGTGGGGGCCCATATTTACTATCATGAGGTTTTTTCTTGTAGCTGGTATATTCATATGTTTTTCCTCGATTCATTCTTTCATGAATTGCTGAAAACTAAAATAAGTTCATTAAAATTCAAGATCTAATAAATCAAATAATTCAAAAAGTCTCTTCAAATTAACGATTTTTTGATTCCCGAATAGCTAACCTATTAATTAATTCTTTATAACCTATTCTATTTTTCTTTGACAAATAAGACAGCAACCGTTGGCGTTTTCCCAAAATTTTACGTAGGCCTCTCTGAGATAAATAGTCTTTTCTATGCAATTCCAAGTGTGAAGAAAGTTTTCGTATCCTATTGGTGAGGCTGAATATTTGAAATTCAATAGACCCCTTTTTTTCTTCTTGCGAAATAACAGAGATGAATGAATTTTTTACCATAAAATGAAATCTTCTTCCCCCCTCTTTTTAGTGCTAGGTAGTTTTATTGATCAATAATAATAATGCCATTCAGTTTAATTTAGTATACACAATAATCTTCATTTTTTTAATAATTCCCAATTTGATCAAATAAAATAGGATTCGACTAGGTATACAAAAAAGGTTTTCTGTACTCACAAAAGATAAAAAATAGAGACCTAAAATGAAAATAATAGAATTGGTTATCGTGTCTAGATCTAATGGATATGTCATTGAATCATGTATCAGAATGGAATGTAAGACAATGCATGTGTGCTTTTTTTGTTTTCATAGATCATGGTACGGGAAATAGAGGAAAAAAATGTACCATTAACGAATTTTCAATCGCGGATACATATGTATCCTTACCAGACTGAAACGACTGCCATTATTGGTATCAAACCAATAGCGATTCATACAAGCTAAATCTTCGAATCGATAATTAGGCCAAAGAAAAAACTTTAATTTCATTTTAATTAGTTTATTTGTATATCCTTTGCTTTTATCCAAAACTTGACTGTTTACCTTCTGTCCATTACAAAATGTTGTATTTCGAGGCAGATCGTTTCTATTCCTAGACTGAAAACAAATTCGAATTCTCAATTCTCTACGACGTCTAGGGGATAAAATATGTTCCGGAACAAATAAATCATAATGATTGTTTTCTCTATTTCCAGCCATCTTTTGATGTTTTGCAATGAATTCGTCAGAATTCTTCTTATCAACAGGGCTTTTTGCTCGGTACCTTTGATTTATTTCATGCTTACTCTTATGAACCAACGAAATACCTATGGTTTGATACATAATAAATTGTCCTTCGTTTTTTATAGACAGGCGAACGGGTTCGATAATCAATATTCCTTTTTTCATCAATTCTGTAAGAGTGAAATCTTTCTGAATCAGTAAAATATCCAGACTCAATTCTCCCCTTTCAATAGAGGATATGGAAACTTCTCTTGGATTTATCAGTCTAAGCAGGAGACAATATATTTTGATGTTATTGATCATTTTTTGATTTAAAACATCATCCCATCTCAATTGAAAACGCAAATATCTTTTTAGGAAAAAATCAAACTCCGCTTCCGTATTTTTCTTGTATTGTTTTTTATTTCTATCTTTTTTCATGTCTGATCCTACATAATCTTCTTCAACATCCTTTTCTTGGTTTGAGAGAGATGATTCAAAATATGCTTGGCTTGCGGATTCTTTTTCTCCTTGATTTCGGTTTTTTAATTCAAGATATTTTTTTTCATTCGCAAATATTGATATAACAATATCTCCTTTTTTCTTTCTAGCGATGCTTTTATTTTCACTAGCATTTTCATTTATATTCAAATTTAAAAGAATTAATTTGATTGGTATGGCCCACGGTTTAATCTTATACGCATTATGAAGTATCAAGAATTCTGGGAAGAACCAAAGTTCCAGATTCGATATGGGACAACTTCGTATTTCTTCATTCATTCCCATCCAATCAAAAAGTTTTTTTTTGTTATTGGAATTGGATAGGTTGATTTCTTTATTTTGATGAATCGTGAGATAAAAAAGACCTTTTGTGTCGATCTTCTCAACTATTTGTTGATAATTATTCGTACGAGTCTTACTAGTCTTAGTATATTTATTACTATTGGTGTCAGTATCAATATTGATCCAAGCCTCAATATCGACTTTCTTTCTAAGACAAAAATCGAGAATTATCCAATCAAAATATTTTCTATCCGGATTTTTCTCCATATCTATAATATTATCTTCGACTCGATAATTATTGATAGGGATACTCTCCGGCACATTAAATATTTTTCGTTTATGTGTGCTATAATTATAAAAAATATCTTGCTTATTATTTACTTGTAATGGTAATCCATAAATAGATGGGTTCTGCTTATATTCATAATTAATAGATTTAGGTGATATAAATTTATAGGATAAAAGATCATATTTATATTGTTTTTTAAAATTTTCTTTTTTAGTTGGTAATGACTCCGCTTCAAAATTTTTTCGTTTTTCGGAGTGAATTAATGGTTTTTTTTCATATGAATCACATTTCTTTAAATGTTGATTTTGGTCTATAGAGTTTTGATTGACCCTATTTCTCCATTTTTGTGGTACTAATCTAGACCATCTAATCGTAGATAAATCATATTGATAATGACTCTTTAACAAAAACCCATTTTTCTGTTGATTCATTCCAGAATTTCGGGGGTTCTTATGTCTTAATTCGGAATTAAATAGTTTCTGTGTTCCAACAAAATAATCCTTTATTTCATTTTTAAGAAAAAAAGACGTTCCATTATATTGAAAAACGGATCTTAACTTATATAAGTTAAAAGCTGGGGGTTGTGATAATTGGTAAAATACATATGCTTGTGACAAGTAAGATAAGTCAAAAAGAGTCTGTGTGCTTTTATTCCTAATATTCGAAAGTGACTTTTTTATAATCGAAATAAAGTTAATTAGACTTTGATTTATTTTATAAATTCGTTCTTGGTTTGTTTCATTATTGTAAATATCTTTCTTATTGGAAATGTATTTAGTAAGAATTTTTTTTGTTGATTCCTGAAAAAGTTGTGCATTGATATTGGGAATATTAATGACCCATAAAAAGATATCCATATATATCCTTTCAACGAGAAAAAATTTTATAAAATAATCCGATCTACGTATTAGTCGAGCATTTTTTCTTTTTAATATCTGCCAAATATTTTTTGGCGGTTCAAATCTTTTATCATCATAACTTTTTTTGTTAGGACTAATATACATATCTGGGATTATAAATCCTTTTTTTTTTTCTTTTTTTTTTTTTTCTATTTGATTTAGGATTGTGTTTGTTCTATCAGTC